TCGATCAAGAAAAGCATTTGTATCAGTAATTTTTACTATAAATGAGCCCGTTTATAATAATTATTACGACCCGGAAGAATTTGATTTGAGAGTTCATTTAGCTGAACCAGATTTTCGTCGAAATATAATAAGGGGCTCTATACGTGCTCAAAGGCGTAAAATCCCTATTTTTAAACTGTCTCAAAGTGTACATTCCCCACTATTTTTGTACAGACTCGAAAAATCTCCCCTTTCTTTTTTTGATATTTCTGGACTAATTAAACTAACTTTCCGAAATTGGATGGAAAAAACCACAGAATTTCAAATTTCAGAAAAAAAAGAAAAAAAAAAGAAGTATATAAAACAAGCAAAAATAAGCATCCAACCGGAAAATCCGATTATAAATCCTCAAGTAATAAGGACTTCCATATTAATAACACAATCAATTCTTAGGAAATATATTATATTACCATCATTGATAATAGCTAAAAATATTGGGCGTATCTTATTATTCCAATTTCCCGAATGGTCTAAGGATTTCGAAAATTGGAGTAAGGAAAGGCATGTTAAATGTACTTGCGACGGTGTTCAATTATCTGAAAAAGATTTGCCAAAAGACTGGTTAACCACAGGTATTCAGATAAAGATTCTATTTCCTTTTTATCTGAAGCCTTGGTATAGATCGAAACTAAAATCACCTCAAATAGATGGACTTAAAAGGAAAAAGACAGAAAAAAAAAAGAAGTTTTGTTTTTTAACTGTGTGGGGAAGGACAACTGAACAGCCTTCTGGGCCGCTCCAAAAAAAACCTTCGTTTTTTTTACCTATTTTTAAAGAGCTCATAAGAAAAATTTTAAAATTGAAAACAAATTTGTTTTTTTATTTCAAAATGTTGAAAGAAAGAAAAAAATGGATTAACAAAGGTGTTCTCTTTATAAGCAGACTAATAAATGGCCCCTCAAAAAAGAATCAAATTATTTTATTTGGGTCAAGTGAAATAGATGAATGGGGGAAAACTAAAAATGAAAAAGATTTGATAAAAACTAATGAGATAATTTACGAATCGCCGATTCCAACTCTACCTAAAACTTGGACAAAAGATTCGCTAACAGAAAAAAAAATGAAAGATCTGAATACTCGCACACGTACAATAAGAAATCGACTAGAACAAATTATAAAAGATAAGACAAACAAATTTGGAACTACTCAGATAAAGAATAAGTTTAACAAAAAAAGTAATATCATCAAAAGATTAGCATATCAAATTACTCGATTAAGCTTTAACTCTCATTATTTTAGCCAAGTTTTCATTGAAAGAATATATAGTCAGAACCTGCTAGGCCCTATTAATAGAATAAAAATGAAAGCAAAACTTTTTTTTTCTTTTGAATCCAGAAAGAAAAAAATGGATAACTATATTTACAAGAATGAAGCAAAAAAAAAAGTAATTCACTTTCAAAAGTCATTTTTTTATATCTCTATTAGCAATAAAAATTCAAAACCCAAAAATGACTTAACTTCTTTATCACAAGCATATGTAGTATATAAATTATCCCAAAATCAAGCTATTAACTTAGACAACCTAAGATTTAAATCAGGACTTCAGTATCATCAAACATCTCTTGTTCTTAAAGATGAAATAAAGGGTTATTCTTTTGGAGTCCAAGATAGAGCAGAATTAATGCTTATGAATTCTGGAAGAAATCACTGGAAAAATTGGTTACGGGATCACTATCAATATAATATATCTCATATTAGATGGTCGGGATTGGTACCAAAAAAATGGAAAAAAAAAATGAATCACAACTCTAGTAGACAAAATCCAAATTTAGATGAAAAAGAAAATTATTATGAATTAGCTTCATTATCAAAGTGGAAGCAGAATTTCAAAAAAAACTATCAATATGATCTCTTATCATATAAATCTATTAATTATGAAAATAAGAAGAACGCATATATTTCTCTTTTACCATCAAAAGTAAACAATAACCAAAAAATTTCCTATAATTACAACACCGATAAAAGAAAACTGTTTAGGTTAGGAGGTAATAATTCTCTAGACGAAGGTGCTATTCTGGATATGGAGAAAAAGCCTTATTTTGATTCCGAAATGCTCTACTTTTGTCTTAGAAAAAGGGTCGATATTGAAACCTGGATACAGGCCAATATCAAGAATACTAAGACAATGAATTATCAACCAATTGAAAAAATCGATAAGAGAAGCTTTTTGAATTGGCTGGGACTGAACAAAGACTTTCCTATTTTGAATCTCGAACTTTGGTTCTTACCCGAATTGATACTCCTTTATAATACATATAAACTAAAACCATGGATCATACCAATAAAATCACTTTTTAGTGAAAAAAAGAATATCGCTTTAAAGAAAAAACCTACCTTTTTTATAGCATCTAATGAATTAGAAAATCGAAATGAAGAAAAAAGAAACGTATACCCACGGAATCTTGGGTCTGTTCTATTAAAACAAGAAGACGGTGGTTCCGACTATGGTGCGGAATCCGATATAAAAAATCGGATAACTGAAAGCGCTATGGACGAAGACCTCGATTTCTTCCTAACAAGACATTTGATTGTTCAATTGAGGTGGCCCTATTCTTATGAGATAAGTGTATTGAAAAATCTCAAAGTATATTGCCTCTTGCTTAGTTTGAGAAATCCAAGAGAAAGTGCTCTATCTGCTATTCAAACAAGAGAAATGAAGCTGGATATAGTGCCGAATTTTAAGTATGTTACAGAATGGCTACAAAAGGGAGTATTTTTTATCGAGCCAGTTCGTCTGTCTGTAAATAATTCCGGACAATTTCTTATGTATCAAACACTACATGTTTCTTTGGTTCAGAAGAATAAATCCAAAACGAATGAAAGGTATCGAGAAAACATTTCTTTTTCAAAATCAATTGCAAAACAGAAAAAAAACATTGGAAATAGAGACATAGAAAATAAAAATTATGGTTTACTTGTTCTTGAAACTCTTTTATCGCCGAGACATCGAAGAGAGTTAAGAATTCGAATTTCTTTCAATTCAAAAAAAAATAAAGGTCTAGATCTAAATAGGATATTTTCCAGCGAAAACAGTGTTAAAATTTATGGTCATTTTTTGTTTGAAAGCTACTGTCTTGATCGATTAAAATTTTTTGTTTGGCCGAATTGTCGATTAGAAGATTTAGCTTGTATGAATCGCTATTGGTTTAATACTAATAATGGGAGTTCTTTCAGTATGTTAAGAATAAATATGTATCCATAATCCATAATTCGAAAATTAGAAATGTATGATAAGCTATTTTTCTATTTATATTATTCCTGTAACCCACCTTCTATATTCAAATAAATAAAAAACAAACACACAAAGAAACAGACGTGGATACGTATTATCTTGCATTGTATTCGAATACATGAATAGTAATTCACTGATTATCAATTATTAATTAATTCAATCTATAAATGAATCAAAAGATTTTTATTATTTTAAGTTAAATTTAAAATATCTTTTATGTTATAAGTTCCACATTATATTATTATTACTGATCCGTAAAATTCATATCATATTTTTAAAAGGTTGGAGAAGATTTGCTTTTATGGTAAAAAATTCATTTTTCTCAGTTATTTCAAAAGAAGAAGAAAAAAAGGAAGAAAGCAAGGGATCCGTTGAATTTCAAGTAGTTAATTTCACTAATCAAATCCGAAGACTTACTTCACATTTGGAATTGCACAAAAAAGATTATTTATCTCAAAGAGGTCTAAAAAAAATTCTGGGGAAACGCCAACGTCTGTTGGCTTATTTGTCAAAAAAAAATGGAATACGTTATAAAGAATTAATTGATCGATTGGATATTCGGGAGCCAAAAAGTCGTTAATTTCAAGAACGTAACTTTTATTTTTATAATTTAATTTATTCGTTATTGGATCATGAATTTCTTTTTGTTTTTTTGCAATTCCTGGAAAAAGAAATCAAGGAAAAACCTATGAATGTACCAGTTATAAGAAATGACCTTATGATAGTAAGTATGGGTCCTCACCACCCATCAATGCACGGCGTTCTTCGACTCATCATTACTCTAGATGGTGAAGATGTTGTTGACTGTGAACCAATATTAGGGTATTTGCACAGAGGAATGGAAAAGATTGCAGAAAATAGAACAATTATACAATATCTACCTTATGTAACGCGTTGGGATTATTTGGCTACTATGTTCACCGAAGCCATAACCGTAAATGCGCCGGAACAGTTAGGCAATATTCAAGTACCTAAAAGAGCCAGCTATATCAGAGTAATTATGTTAGAATTGAGTCGTATAGCTTCTCATTTATTATGGCTTGGCCCTTTTATGGCAGATATTGGTGCACAAACCCCCTTCTTCTACATTTTCAGAGAACGAGAATTAATATACGATCTGTTCGAGGCTGTTACCGGTATGAGAATGATGCATAATTATTTTCGTATCGGAGGAGTCGCGGCCGATTTACCGTATGGTTGGATAGATAAATGCTTTGATTTCTGCGACTATTTTTTAACCGGAATTTCAGAATATCAAAAACTTATTACACGCAATCCTATTTTTTTAGAACGGGTTGAGGGAGTAGGAATTTTGAGTAGAGAGGAAGCACTAAATTGGGGCTTATCAGGACCAATGCTCCGAGCTTCCGGAATACAATGGGATCTGCGTAAAGTTGATCGTTATGAGTGTTACGATGAATTTGACTGGGAAGTCCAATGGCAAAAAGAAGGAGATTCGTTAGCCCGTTATTTAGTAAGGATCAGTGAAATGGAGGAATCTATCAAAATTATTCAACAAGCTCTGGAAGGAATTCCAGGGGGCCCCTATGAAAATTTAGAAATACGATGTTTTGATAAAGTAGACGATCCCCAATGGAATGATTTTGAATATCGTTTTATAAGTAAAAAGACCTCTCCCACTTTTGAATTAGCGAAACAAGAACTTTATGCGAGAGTCGAAGCCCCAAAGGGAGAATTGGGAATATTTCTGCTAGGAGATGAAAATATTTTTCCTTGGAGATGGAAAATTCGCCCACCGGGTTTTATCAATTTGCAAATTCTTCCTCAGTTAGTTAAAAGAATGAAATTGGCTGATATTATGACGATACTAGGTAGTATAGATATCATTATGGGAGAAGTTGATCGTTGAAATGATAATTGATACAACAGAAGTACACGATATCAATTCTTTTTCAAAATTGGAATCCTTAAAAGAGGTGTATGAGACCCTATGGATGCTTATCCCTATTTTGACTCTTGTAGTGGGAATCACAATAAGTATACTAGTTATTGTGTGGTTAGAAAGAGAAATTGCTGCAGGGCTACAACAACGTATTGGACCTGAATATGCCGGACCTTTTGGAATTCTCCAAGCTCTAGCAGATGGTACAAAACTACTTTTCAAAGAAAACCTTCTTCCATCTAGAGGCGATACTTATTTATTCACTATCGGACCATCCATAGCAGTCATATCAATTCTATTAAGTTATTCAGTAATCCCTTTCGGTTATCGTCTTGTTCTAGCCGATCTCGATATTGGTGTTTTTTTATGGATCGCTATTTCAAGTATTTCTCCAATTGGCCTTCTTATGTCAGGATATGGATCGAATAATAAATATTCTTTTTTAGGTGGTTTACGAGCTGCTGCTCAATCTATTAGTTATGAAATACCATTAACTCTATGTGTGTTATCAATATCTCTACGTGCGATTCGTTGAGACATTTTCCCTAGTTTCTTTATCGTTGGAAAGAAATTACCTTAATGACAGAAATCAATTCATTTTTTTGTTCTTCAACTTGAATGATGAACACAATCAGATAGTTCTATGAGTGAAAGAAAACTGCTTAGAAATTTGCAGTAAAAATAGTAAGTCTCATTTCCTATGTACAAGGATAAAATTAAACATAAGCATTGTTTACCCCAAGATTGGTTGATTTATCATCCTGACTTGAAGCGGGTTTAAAAAACTTGATGTGGTTTTTACTATCGTTTGGATCTATATTCCCATTTAAGAATAAGTTGATAAAAACTAAGTGGGTGGTTTAGAAACACCAAGGTACACAAAGGATTAGTAATAGAGATTATGCAAATTACACAAAGTAGCATTTTCGCATAATAAAGAATGCCCATTGGGTCTTTTAATTGGTAGAAATGATAAGGTAGTACTTCCCACGATTCCGATCCAGAGTATGCCCCTACCCACTGAAACACAAAAACTATCAGGAACGAAAGAATCCTTTTTTAAAGTACCCCACCTGTTTATGTTTTGAGAAAGAAGAATAGGAATGAACAAAAAAAGTAAATTACAAGAAAAAAAGATCGATCTTTTTTCTTGTAATTAATTGCTATTAGTATTTAGTATATAAGCCATCTATTTTAGAGATAAAAGTTCTGTAACAATTGAGAAGTTAATGGAATATTAATTATTTTTCGTAATCGAAAATGGCTGGGTTGAAATATTTATATAATATTATAATAATACTAAAAATATTACTAAAAAGAGTATTTTATTGCCGGATTAAGTTATTACTCAAAAAATCAAAAATTGAAATAAAGGATGAGATTAATTCAGAAATACTATTTTTAGAGCAGACAGAATTACATTGGCCTAATTCAGGACTTTTTTAATCGACTTTGACTCTATCTAGCATACAAATATATCACGTTAAATTTAAATAATACTAACCCAGTCCTTAAATTTCTTTAAGCTCCTCGAGGAGCCGTATGAGGTGAAAATCTCATGTACGGTTCTGTAATAGCGAGAGTGACAGTAATGTTATCACCGACTATGATTATCTAACAGTTCAAGTACAGTTGATATAGTAGAAGCACAATCAAAATATGGTTTGTGGGGGTGGAATTTGTGGCGTCAACCTATAGGGTTTATCGTTTTTCTAATTTCTTCCCTCGCAGAATGTGAGAGGTTACCCTTCGATTTACCAGAAGCAGAAGAAGAATTAGTAGCCGGGTATCAAACCGAATATTCAGGTATCAAATTTGGTTTATTTTATGTTGCTTCCTATCTAAATCTATTAGTTTCTTCATTTTTTGTAATAGTTCTTTACTTAGGTGGTTGGAATTTGTCTATTCCATATATATTCCTTCCTGAACTTTTTGAAAAAGCAGGCGGAGTCTTTGGAACGATACTGGGTATTTTTATTACATTAGTTAAAACTTATTTGTTTTTGTTCATTCCTATTACAACAAGATGGACTTTACCTAGGCTGAGAATGGACCAATTATTAAATCTTGGATGGAAATTTCTTTTACCTATTTCTCTCGGTAATCTATTATTAACAACTTCTTCTCAACTCCTTTCGCTCTAACTATCCGAGTTTATACTTAGCCTTATTTGAAACAAGAGAAGGAAAAAACCATATAATTATTCATATCTATTCACTCTATGTTCCCTATGGTAACTGGGTTCATCAATTATGGTCAACAAACAGTACGAGCTGCAAGGTACATCGGTCAAGGTTTTATGATTACCTTATCCCACGCAAATCGTTTACCTGTAACGATTCACTATCCTTATGAGAAATTGATTCCATCGGAGCGTTTCCGTGGGCGAATTCACTTTGAGTTTGATAAATGCATTGCTTGTGAAGTATGCGTTCGCGTATGTCCTATAAATTTACCTGTTGTTGATTGGAAACTACAAACTGCGATCCGCAAGAAACAATTGCTTAATTACAGTATTGATTTTGGAATCTGTATATTTTGTGGTAATTGCGTTGAGTATTGTCCCACAAATTGTTTATCAATGACTGAAGAATATGAACTTTCAACTTTTAATCGTCACGAATTGAATTATAATCAAATTGCTTTGGGTCGTTTACCGATGCCAGTAATTGACGATTACACAATTCGAACAATTTTGAATGCGCCCCCAATAAAAAACGGATAAGCTCCCTTTTAGAAAAAATTTTGACTTTTTTTGATCTAAAGGAACTTTTTGAACTACTGAATTGCCCCCTTAAAAAACAAGGCTATTGGTGGTCCATTTATTGGATATACACATCCATTCTTTCAATTCAAAATATCTCCCCTGGATAATTTTACTTTTTCCTGGTCCGATCAATAAGGTCATGAAACATTTCGATTTTTTATTTCTTATTTTTTATTATATATAATGGATTTACCGGGACCAATACATGATTTTATTTTAGTCTTTCTGGGATTAGGTCTTATATTAGGAGGTCTAGGAGTAGTATTATTTAATAATCCAATTTATTCCGCCTTTTCATTGGGATTAGTTCTTGTTTGTATATCCTTATTCTATATTTTATCAAATTCCCATTTTGTAGCCGCTGCACAACTTCTTATTTATGTAGGCGCTATAAATGTTTTAATCATATTTGCTGTAATGTTTATTAATGGTTCAGGATATTACAGAGATTTCCAATTTTGGACTATTGGAGATGGGATTACTTCAGTGATTTGTACAAGTATTTTTGTTTCACTAATTACTACTATTCCAGATACGTCATGGTACGGGATTATTTGGACTACAAGATCCAACCAGATTTTAGAACAAGATTTGATAAGTAATAGTCAACAAATTGGGATTCATTTATCAACCGATTTCTTTCTTCCATTTGAACTCATTTCAATAATTCTTTTATTTGCTTTGGTAGGTGCAATTGCTGTAGCTCGTCAGTAACAATCTAACGATCAATTCAAATTCTTCGTCTTTGTTCTGTACTTTTTTTAGATTCTAATCACTCGAATCCATTGAGTTGTTGTTTATATTGAAATGAATCAAGATTGAGAAGGAGTCGGTCAATGATGCTTGAGTATGTACTTGTTTTGAGTGCCTATTTATTTTCCATCGGTATCTACGGATTGATCACGAGCCGAAATATGGTTAGAGCGCTTATGTGTCTTGAACTTATCCTAAATGCAGTTAATATAAACTTCGTAACATTTTCTGATTTTTTTGATAGACGCCAATTAGTAGGAGATATTTTCTCAATTTTTGTCATAGCTATTGCAGCCGCTGAAGCGGCTATTGGACTAGCAATTGTTTCATCAATTTATCGTAATAGAAAATCAACTCGTACCAATCAATCCAATTTGTTAAATAGGTAATATGCATTCCACAAATAGCAACCTTTATCAAATAGAAAATCTAATTACTTATTCTTCAATATTATGATATAAAATAGGGGTTCATATTCCTATTTTCGAAAATTTATTAAATAAAAGTATTTTGGTGTTTTCCCATAAACCGACCCATAAATCCATTTTGGATAACATTTTTGGTAAATCATTGGTTCATCTGATACCTAAATACATGATTCATGTACAAGTTTATTCGATCGAAAATTTATGACATTCAAAAATTTAGAGATAAAATGTCACACTCAGTAAAGATTTATGATACATGTATAGGATGTACTCAATGTGTTCGAGCTTGCCCCACAGATGTATTAGAAATGATCCCTTGGGACGGGTGTAAAGCTAAACAAATAGCATCCGCTCCAAGAACAGAGGACTGTGTTGGTTGTAAACGATGTGAGTCCGCCTGTCCAACGGATTTCTTGAGTGTTCGGGTTTATTTATGGCATGAAACAACTCGTAGCATGGGTCTAGCTTATTGATACGTTCCAAAAAAACTGCACTAATCCATTTTTTCACCGACAAAAACCCGTGCTCAAAATTATGTATAGTTTATACTTTTTTTTAGTACGGGTTTTTTATGGTCGAAATGTATCTTATCTTTACCACGACTTTTTTTCCTTGGTTAACAATAATTGTAGCTTTTCCGATATCTGCGGGTTCCTTAATTTTCTTTCTTCCCCAAAAAGGAAATAAAATAATTCGGTGGTATACTTTATTTATATGTATCTTAGAACTTCTTTTAATGACCTATGCATTCCGTTATCATTTTCGATTCGACGATCCTTTAATACAACTAGCAGAAGAGTATAAATGGATTAGTTTTTTTTCTTTTTACTGGAGATTAGGAGTAGATGGACTTTCTATAGGGCCTATTTTATTGACGGGATTTATTACCACTTTAGCTACTTTAGCGGCTTGGCCCGTTACTCGAGATTCACGATTTTTCCATTTCTTGATGTTAGCAATGTATAGTGGTCAAATAGGATTATTTTCTTCGCGAGACCTTTTGCTTTTTTTCATCATGTGGGAGTTAGAATTGATTCCGGTTTATTTACTTGTATCCTTATGGGGAGGAAAGAAACGTCTATACTCCGCGACAAAGTTTATTTTGTACACTGCAGGAGGTTCCATTTTTCTATTAATGGGAGTTCTGGGTATTGGTTTATATGGTTCCAATGAACCTACATTAAATTTTGAAATATTAGCTAATCAATCGTATCCTGTAGCATTGGAAATAATAGTCTATATTTTATTTCTTATTGCTTTTGCTGTCAAATTACCAATTATACCCCTACATACTTGGTTACCAGACACCCATGGGGAAGCCCATTACAGTACGTGTATGCTTCTAGCTGGAATTTTATTAAAAATGGGAGCATATGGGTTGGTTCGGATCAATATGGAATTATTACCCCGCGCTCATTCTATATTTTCTCCATGGTTGATAATAGTAGGTACGATCCAAATAATCTATGCAGCTTTAACGTCCCTTGGCCAACGTAATTTAAAAAAACGAATAGCTTATTCTTCTGTATCTCATATGGGTTTCATAATTATCGGAATTGGAGCTAGTACTGATACGGGCCTCAACGGAGCTCTTTTACAAATAATCTCTCATGGATTTATTGGTGCCGGACTTTTTTTCTTGGCAGGAACAGGTTATGATCGAATACGTCTTATTTATCTCGACCAAATGGGTGGGATAGCTATCCTAATGCCAAAACTATTCACCATGTTCAGTATATTATCGATGGCTTCTCTTGCATTACCGGGCATGAGTGGTTTTGTTGCTGAATTCATAGTATTTTTTGGAATAATAACAAGTCAAAAATACCTTTTCCTGACAAAAGTACTAATTGCTTGTGTAATGGCCATCGGAATGATATTAACTCCTATTTATTCATTATCTATGTCACGCCAGATGTTCTATGGATACAAACTATTTAATGTTCCAAACTTTTCGTTTTTAGATTTGGGACCACGAGAATTATTTGTTTCTATCTCCATCTTTATACCCGTAATAAGTATTGGTATTTACCCAGATTTCGTTTTTTCATTATCTGTTGATAAGGTTCAAAGTATTTTATGTAACTATTTTTATAGATAACTTTTTTATAGAAAAAAAGTGATGATTTCTTAAATGGTGCATTGGACAAGAAAAAAGAAAAAGATATCTTTTTGACTCAGTAACTCATTAATATAGACCTAATTTAGCTGGATTATAGTTAAGTTTTGTGAGAGCCATTTGAATCAAGTATTTTATTGATTCAAACGGCTCTTGACGACTTAGACCATAATTTCGTATAGGTATCTAGGTCATTTTCTATCTCTAATCATTAGACCCTTTTTTTACGTAGATGTTAATAGAAATGAACCATAACTATGAAGCCCTATTCCTAAGAGATTGACCCCAAAATAACATATCCAAATTATAAAAAAACCCATAGAAGCTACAATTGCAGAATTTTGCACTTTCCTATTTGGATTTGTTCGAGTATGCAAATAAATCGCAAATATAGTCCAAGTAATAAAGGCCCAAGTTTCTTTTGGGTCCCAATTCCAATACGATCCCCAGGCCTCATTAGCCCAGACTGCTCCCGAAAGAATACCCATAGTTAAAAAGATAAACCCTAGGCTAATAAGACGATAACTCCAATGATCCAATTGTTGAATCAATTGGGATCGGTAATAATTCTTAGTATAAACAAAAGAGAAGTTTTGTAAAATATTCCTTCTTTTATTCGTATATTGGATCTCACGAAAGTCAAATAACTCATTCAAAAAAAAGGAGTTATTACCAAAAATTTGGATGTCTTTTCGAAATGTAATGACTAAAAGAGATACTGATAATAATGATCCACATAAAAGAGCTGCATAACCACCTAACATCATGCTTACGTGCATCATTAACCACTGGGATTGAAGAGCAGGTACTAATATTGTGGATTGATGCATTTCAGTTAAAAGACCCGAAGTGGCAAATCCTTGAGTAAAAATAGCGCTTGGTGCGGTTATTGCTCGTAAGTTTTTTTTGTGTTTTTTTAAATAGGGAACCATATGAATAATAGAAAAACTCCACGAAAGAAAGAGTAATGATTCACATAAATCATTTAATGGAAAATTTTGTGAATAAATCCAACGAGTAATTAATAATCCTGTTATACAGAAAAAAATAGCTATTATACCTCGTTCAGACGAATTATAGAGTACTCTCATTTCATCGACTACTAAGGTTATCAAATAAATAGTAATTACAATTGAAACTAGGGAAAAGGAAATATGAATTAATATATGTTCTAAAGTAAAAAATATCATATCCATTTTAAAAATAATGTACCGGAATTGAATTTATTATAGGACTTATAGTATCTATTTTAGACGATAACGTGCCGCTACTCGGATTCGAACCGAGATGCTCAAGCACTGCTTCCTAAGAGCAGCGTGTCTACCAATTTCACCATAGCGGCTTAAATGATACTAAGCTTTTTTTGTGAAAGTGTCGAGATTTAATCAATTCAGTTGAGTAAATAAAAAAAGCGCTACCCCCTACCCGAGGAAATACTCAAAAATCGTGCAAAACGGGGAGATGGGAGAAAGCAAAATCCCCACCTCCGAAATGAGAAAAATACTAAAAAAGTTTGTTAAAACCTTCTATCGTTTTTCTTGTGTGTATTTTTTTCGCGACAAAGTATTGCTTTCATAATTGGATAGTATAGTATGGAAGAATTTTTTTATACCCTCAAAGAAGTTCCATTTACTCTTTAATATTGATTGCATTAGATAATAAAAATTTTGTAGTCATATTCTACACTAAATTAATATCTGTTTCTACACTAAATTAATATCTGTACGATTCAGATTATTCTAATCTGAATCTTGTATTATTTAGTTGTCGGGACAAAAAAACCCTTTGAATTACCAGTAGAAAGAGATTTCGCTAATGAAAATGCTTTTAACGCTGCCCAATATCCTTCCTTTTTCCACAAACTTTTATGAATACGCTTTTTTGTAATAGAAGTACGTTTTTTTGGAACTGCCATTCGAAATTTAAGAGATTTCTCAGTATTATCGTTGGATGTGAAAGACATCTATTGTTCAAAACTAATCCTTCTTCATTCTCTATCTATCAATAGATCCTAACATGATAAAAAAAAAAAGATATACGAAGCTTACTGAAAGAATTACTAAATAAAAAAGTATCCTATGTTAAAAAATGGGTTTAAATGAAAAAGAACCAAAGCTTATATTTCTATTTACATTTTTTTAGTTGTTTATCTTTATATATGATATATTAAAATTCAGCAAAAAGTTTAAAAACCCAACTTTTAACTAATTTCTATTTTAGATTTTAAAATAGAAAGTTTAGATTCATTTTATTTTAAATCTAAATAGTCTATTTTCACTAATAACTTCATTGTCTTATTTGATTAATTTCCATTTCTTGATTTGAAGAAAAATGGATAATAATTCAAAATAAACATTTTTGAGTTCTTACCTATTTTTAGAAATTCTTTTAGAATTAGTATTAGTATAGGATCTGGTGAATTAGAACCCATTTTGAAAGACATTTTTTTATGGAACATACAATGGAACATACATACGAATATGCATGGATCATACCTCTGCTTCCACTTCCAGTTCCGCTGGGAATAGGATTAGGGCTTATCTTTTTTCCGACGGCAACAAAAAATCTTCGTCGTATGTGGTCTTTTCATAGTGTTTTTTTATTAAGTATAGTTATGGTTTTTTCAGCCGACTTATCTATTCAACTAGTCAATAGAAGTTCCATATTTCAATATGTATCGTCTTGGACCATCAATAATGATGTTTCCTTAGAGTTTGGCTACTTGATCGACCCACTTACTTCTATTATGTCAATATTAATCACTACCATTGGAGTTTTGGTTCTTATTTATAGTGATAATTATATGTTTTATGATCAAGGATACTTGAGATTTTTTGCTTATATGAGTTTTTTCAATGCGTCTATGTTGGGATTAGTTACTAGTTCTAATTTGATACAAATTTATATTTTTTGGGAATTAGTTGGAATGTGTTCTTATCTATTAATAGGTTTTTGGTTCACACGACCACTTGCTGCAAATGCTTGCCAAAAAGCATTTGTGACTAATCGTGTAGGGGATTTTGGTTTATTATTAGGAATTTTAGGTCTTTATTGGATAACAGGTAGTTTCGAATTTCGAGATGTGTTTGAAATCTTCAATAACTTGATTTCGAATAATGGGGTCAATTTAGTTTTTGGAACTTTTTGTGTTTTACTATTATTTTCTGGTGCAGTTGCTAAATCTGCCCAATTCCCCCTTCATGTATGGTTACCTGATGCTATGGAGGGGCCTACTCCTATTTCAGCTCTTATCCATGCTGCTACTATGGTAGCAGCTGGAATTTTTCTTGTAGCTCGGCTTTTTCCCCTTTTCATAGCCGTACCCTATGTACTAAATTTCATATCTTTCCTAAGCACACTAACAGTACTATTAGGAGCTACTTTAGCTATTGCTCAAAAAGATATTAAAAGAAGTTTAGCCTATTCTACAATGTCTCAATTGGGTTATATGATGCTAGCCTTAGGTATGGGGTCTTATCGAACGGCTTTATTTCATTTGATTACTCATGCTTATTCCAAAGCATTATTGTTTTTAGGTTCTGGCTCCATTATTCATTCAATGGAGGCTATTGTTGGCTATTCTCCAAATAAAAGTCAAAACATGGGTCTTATGGGTGGTTTAATAAAATATGTGCCAATTACAAAAACCGCTTTTTTTTTAGGTACACTTTCTCTATGTGGTATTCCTCCTCTTGCTTGTTTTTGGTCCAAAGATGAAATTCTTAATGATAGTTGGTTGTATTCACAGATTGTTGGAAT